AAAATCACGCCTGGCACCACCATGTTAGGTGAAAATTCATCGGTGAATTTATCGCGAAGTTTAGCTCACGGGAAAAATGTGAGGTGAATTTAAATTAAAAGTCTTTCTCGGCGCTTTCTTGGTTTAGGGGTTTAACAAGATATAATAGCAATGTCAGGACTAAAGGGGGTAGGGGGATTTAACGCGCGGAAACCCAGGGGGTAGACGAGAACGGTAAACTGCTAGAGCGACAGAGTCTTTATGCACTTGATATCACTTATGTTGTTATATCGATGAATATCCTTTAACGTTTCATACATAACGCTTTGGCAAGATCCAGTTCAACCTTCACTACTTAACATTAGGATGCGCTTGGATATGCAAAGTGAAAGGAAGAAAAAAAAAGACAAACCTATGCATATAAAAGAACGCCCGGCTTGGTGGGTAACGAGTCGTTAGACCTCCACCATCGTGATGTAAGGATAGTTCATTGAAGGGAGGATTAAGCCGGTGTATGGCCCTGAAATAGGAACCAAATGCCAGTAATAGATCATTAAATAGCTACCCCCACGAATGGTTGCCCCTGACCCTATCATGCATGATATGCGCTTTTATGCGTCTGGTTGGTGGTTTCTTACTGCTCATTAAGGCACTAATACCATAGTGACGCTTAAAGCAAGGAAACTGTTTAGAAGAAGTTATGTGGATAAATCTATTTGGTTCGGTCTCGCGCATTATAGATGGTGATAAATTTTTTGTTAGTCTATGTGTGTCTTGATGGTCATCTTCCTTGAGTGGTTACATTCAATAAATGGTGATTATACATATATATGGTTGAAGGCATATATGTAATATTAAGCATAATATGCACCTGGCATATTTACCGCAAAAGGACATACCTAACACACGCGCGCGCGCGTGAAGGGGGAGGGGAGGTCCTAAGGGCGGGGGTCGCGGGGGTCGCGGGGTCGCGGGGTCGCGGGGGTCGCGGGGGTCGCGGGGTCGCGGGGTCGCGGGGTCGCGGGGTCGCGGGGTCGCGGGGTCGCGGGGTCGCGGGGTCGCGGGGTCGCGGGTGCAGGGGGTAGTTTAACCGAGAATCTTAGCTTTGGGAGTTAAGGGTGGGAGTTCGATTCTCTCTCCTCTGAGCAAAAGGGGGGATTTTAACCTCCAGCCTCCGGCTTACAAGACCGGCGCTCTGACGTTGAGCTTCTGATGCAGGCTCATTTGAGGGACTTGTTTTCAGCCCACCCTACAAGGGGAGTGAGTACTAAGAAAATGGAGAAGTAAATTACTGAGGCTACCTGCCCGATTTCAATAAATGGGTGTTCTACAGGCATTCCCCCAATTCAGGTTAGGATGATTACATCTGCTACGAGGGCTCAGAAGAGGAATTGTGTGAAGGGTCGAAAGGTTAGTCCTCGTTGTTTTGAGGTGTGAAGAAATGGAACTAACATAAGAACAAGGATAGAGAATAGAAGGGCTAGGACTCCCCCTAGTTTATTCGGAATGGACCGGAGAATTGCGTAGGCGAAAAGGAAGTACCACTCAGGCTTAATATGGGGAGGGGTGACGAGGGGGTTGGCTGCTGTGAAGTTGTCTGGGTCTCCCAGGAGGTTGGGGGCAAATAGAGCCAGGGACACAAGGGCCAGGAATAGGGCCATAAATCCTAGCAGGTCTTTAATAATAAAGTAGGAGTGGAAGGGAATTTTGTCTGCGTCTGAGTTTAGGCCTACTGGGTTATTAGACCCTGTTTCGTGAAGGAAAAGGAGGTGAATTACAGTTGCTGCAGCGATGATAAAGGGTAGAATAAAGTGGAAGGCAAAGAAACGGGTTAAGGTGGCGCTATCAACTGAGAAGCCTCCTCATAGCCAAAGGACAAGGTCTAGGCCCATGTAAGGGACAGCTGAAAGGAGGTTGGTAATTACTGTGGCTCCTCAAAATGATATTTGTCCTCAGGGGAGAACATAGCCTACGAAGGCAGTTATTATTACTAAAAGGAGTAGAACTACGCCGACGTTTCAGGTTTCTTTATAAAGGAAAGAGCCGTAGTAAAGACCCCGGCCAATATGAAGATAAATGCAGATAAAGAAGAAAGATGCTCCGTTAGCGTGCATGTTTCGGATTAGTCAGCCGTAATTGACGTCCCGGCAGAGGTGTACGACAGAGGAAAATGCTGTGGCAGTTTCGGCGGTGTAGTGCATGGCCAGAAATAGGCCCGTAAGGATTTGGATAATGAGACAGAGCCCGAGAAGGGAACCAAAGTTTCACCAGACAGAGATATTAGAGGGCGCAGGTAAATCAACTAGGGCGTCATTGGTAATTTTTAGGATGGGGTGGGTTTTCCGAAGGTTGGCCATTAAGGTTCTTGTAGTTGAATTAACAACGGTGGTTTTTCAAGTCACTGGTCCTGGTTAAAGTCCTGGCAGGAATTATGACTTATTTTGTGTCTTTGTTTTTATTTGGGTTAGTATTAGGCTTAATTGCTGTAGCATCTAACCCTGCCCCATATTTTGCTGCCCTGGGGTTGGTGGTAGCAGCAGGAGCAGGGTGTGGTGTACTAGTAGGGTGCGGAGGGTCTTTTCTGTCCCTAGTTCTTTTTTTAATTTACTTGGGCGGAATGTTGGTAGTATTTGCTTATTCTGCGGCTTTAGCTGCAGAGCCGTACCCAGAAGCCTGAGGGGACTGATCTGTCTTGGGTTATGTGGTAAGTTACCTTTTAGTGGTTGTGATGACGGCGGGGTGAGTATCTGGAGGGTGATTTGAGACTTCTTGAGTAGTAGTGGATGAGTTTAAGGAGTTTTCTATACTGCGGGGAGATTCGAGTGGGGTAGCCCTAATATTTTCTTCTGGGGGCGGTGTTTTAGTAGCGTGTGCAGGGGTCCTGTTACTGACTCTGTTTGTGGTTCTTGAGCTAACTCGGGGCTTAAGCCGGGGGGCTTTACGGGCGGTTTAAATTAGGGCAAGAATGACGGCGAGGGTAATCGTGAGGAAAAATAAGGCGAGGTAGGTTTTAATTATGCCTTGCTGGAGGTCTGTAGTAGTGGTTGCTGCTGGGAGGTGAAGGGCGGACATCGCTTTGGGTCCGACCTTTTCAAACCATGTTTGGTCCACTATTTGGCTCGCGATAGCTTGGCCTAGGGAGAGGTTTAAAAATGGTAGTGAGCGGTGAATGGTTGCGGGGAAGAATCCGAGCATGTTGGAGAAATTATGGAGGGGTAATGCAGGAGTAATTTTAAATTGTTTTGAGGTTAAGGAAGCAAGTTCTAGGGCAACTAGAAGTCCAATAACAGTGACGATAAGGGCGCTAAGCTTCAGGAGGGGTGGCATGGTCATTACAGGTGTTTTGGAAGGAAGGAAGTTCGAGGTAATGATCAGGCCAGCAACGATGCTCCCTCAGGCGAGGCGTTTGATAGGATTGATTACAGAAGGGTTGTTTTCATTAATAGGGGATAAAGCTGGGAAGCGGGGGTGGCCCATGGAGACAAAATAGACAACTCGAAGGCTGTAGATTGCCGTGAAGGAGGTGGCCAGAAGGGTGAGGGCTAGGGCTCAGGCGTTAAGGTATGATGTGTTCAAGGCCTCGATGATGGCATCTTTAGAGAAGAAGCCTGCCAGGAAGGGAGTGCCTGTAAGGGCTAAGCTCCCAATAGCCATGCAGGAGGAGGTGAAAGGGGTAAGGTTATGGAGGCCCCCTATTTTCCGAATGTCTTGCTCGTCATTAAGGCTGTGGATGATTGACCCTGAACATAAGAAAAGTATAGCTTTAAAGAATGCATGTGTACAAATGTGGAGGAAGGCAAGTTGGGGTTGGTTGAGGCCAATGGTGACCATTATAAGGCCTAATTGACTTGAAGTAGAAAAAGCAACAATTTTTTTAATATCGTTTTGAGTTAAAGCACAAGTTGCGGTGAAAAGAGTAGTCAGGGCACCCAGGCAGAGGCAGGTAGTAAGGGCCGTGGGGTTATTCTCTATCAAAGGGCTAGTTCGAATCAACAGGAAGATTCCGGCAACAACTATAGTGCTGGAGTGGAGAAGGGCAGATACTGGCGTAGGGCCTTCCATGGCTGAGGGGAGTCAGGGATGGAGTCCGAATTGTGCAGATTTCCCGGTTGCGGCCAAGATGAGGCCTATTAGGGGCAGGGTAAGGTCAAGGTCCTGGGAGGATGCAAATATTTGTTGTATCTCTCAGGAGTTAAGTTTCATGGCAAATCATGCTATGCTGAGGATAAGGCCAATATCACCAACACGGTTATAAATTACAGCTTGGAGGGCTGCTGTATTGGCATCTGCTCGGCCGTACCATCAGCCAATTAGGAGGAAGGATATAATTCCCACCCCCTCTCAGCCAATGAAGAATTGGAATATGTTATTAGCTGTTACTAGAACAATCATTGCTACTAGGAAAAGAAGAAGGTATTTGAAGAATCGGTTTATATTTGGGTCTGCATGTATGTACCATGAGGCGAATTCAAGGATTGATCAGGTAACGTAGAGGGCAACGGGGGTAAAGATAATAGAGTAGTGGTCAAATTTAAAACTCAGGTTAATATCAAAAGAGAGGGTATTTATTCATTGCCAGGCAGTGACGATTGTTTCGGCTCCGCTATTAAGGAAGATGAAGAGGGGGAGGAGGCTGACTAGAAATGCGGCTTTGACCGCTGTTTTCACGTGTGTAAGGGCCCACTCTTTATGGACTGGCGAGGCATTTAGTGTGGTCAGCAGGGGATAGAGGAGGAGGGCGAAAATTAGTAATAGGGATGAGCTTAAGATGGTGGAGGTGAGGTGCATAGCTGCTACTTGGATTTGCACCAAGAGTTTTTGGTTCCTAAGACCAATGGATAAGCTGTCATCCTCTAGGAGCGCGAGTGAACTACGGGGTTTAACCGTAGGGGGTAGAAGATTAGCAGTCTCTATTGCCGTCGGGCTTCTCTCGGTGAATAAGGGGACTTTAACCCCTATTACTAGAATCACAATCTAGTGTTTTGCTTAAACTATATTTACAGAAGCATCATCCTCACATTAGCTCTGGTTTAAGTACTAGTAGGATGATGGGGAGAAGATGCAGGGTCAGGAGAAGGTGTTCTCGTGTGTGGGAGGGCTCGAGGGAAATGATATGAGCGGGCAGGGGGCCACGTTGAGAAGATAAGAAGAGGTAGAGAGAATAGCTTGCAGTAATTAGAGTGCCAACTCCGGTAATTACGAGAGTTCAGTAAGACCAGTTGAATATGGCTGTAATAATCATTAATTCTCCTATAAGGTTGGGTAAAGGGGGAAGGGCGAGGTTGGCCAGGTTGGCAATAAATCATCAAGTGGTTATAAGTGGGAGGACTATTTGTAGGCCTCGCGCTAGAAGTATTGTTCGGCTGTGTGTGCGTTCATAGGCTGTGTTGGCTAAACAGAAGAGGGCTGACGATGCTAATCCGTGGGCAATCATAAGGATAATTGCTCCTGTGAAGCCTCAGGGGGTTTGAATAAGAATTCCGCCTGCAACAAGGCCTATGTGACTTACGGAAGAGTAGGCAATGAGGGACTTTAGATCTGTTTGGCGTAGGCAGATTGATCCTGTCATGATTACACCTCAGAGGGCTAGCACAATAAATGGGTAGGCAAGTTCTTTAGAGAGGGGGTCTAGTATAAGTATTATTCGTATCATGCCGTAGCCTCCCAGTTTTAGGAGAACAGCGGCTAGGACTATAGAGCCGGCGATGGGGGCCTCTACATGGGCTTTAGGGAGTCACAGGTGGACGCCGTAAAGAGGTATTTTTACCAGGAAGGCTAATAAACAGCCCACTCACCATAATTTGTCGCCCCAGGTTGAAAGTTGCAGGGGCTGAGAGTACTGTAATGTGATGAGGGAGAGGGTCCCCGTTTCGTTTTGAAGTAGGAGGAGAGCCACTAAAAGGGGGAGGGAGCCCGCGAGGGTATAAAATAGGAAGTAAGTACCCGCATTTAGTCGCTCTGCTTGGTTTCCTCACCGGGTAATGATAATAAGGGTAGGGACCAGGGTAGCTTCAAACATTACATAAAACATAATAATTTCAGTTGCCCCAAAAGCGAGGATAAGGAACATCTGTAAGGAGGCCATTAAAGAGATATAGGTTCGCTGACGGTTGACTGGCTCAGGGGCAATATGGTTCTGGCTTGCGAGGATTATAAGGGGGAGGAGTCAGCAGGAAAGAACTAACAGGGGAGTAGAAAGGGGGTCAGTGGCTAAATAAAGATTAGAAGTGGACCATCCCGTTTCAGAGGTTCATTTTAGTCATGATATACTGGCTAGGGCAATGACTAGGCTTTGAGCCACTGAGGTTGGTCATAGTCATTTTGCGGGGGTGAGCCAGATTGTGGGAAACAGCATAATTGTTGGGATAAGGATTTTTAACATCGGAGAAGGTTTAAGCTTTGAAGACGGTCGGTACCGTGAGTCCGGGCAGTTGCTACCAGAATAGCTAGGCCCGCGCTAGCCTCACAGGCGGAGAAAGCTAGGAGGAGCATGGGGGCAGATGAAAACCCTGTCGCCTCGGTTTGAAGGGTCCAAATGGAGAGGGCAATATAAAGTGATAGCATTATTCCTTCAAGGCATAAGAGGGCGGAGAGAAGGTGGGTACGGTGGAAAGCCAGTCCTATAAGCCCAAGAATAAAAGCTGAAGTAAAGCTGAAGTGTGTAGGGGTCATAAGGCAGTCGCGGACTTAAACCGCGGTTATATGAGCCGAAATCAAAGGTCTTTTTTTGGACTAACTGCCTATTCGGCCCACTCTAGGCCTCCTTGAATTCACTCATAGATTAGACCTAAGGTGAGGAGGGCAAGGACAGCCACGGCTCAGGTGAGTGTAATGGCGGGGGTAGCCAGTTGATCTCCTCAGGGGAGGGGGAGGAGGAGGGCAATTTCTAGGTCAAACAGGAGGAAAAGGATAGCGATAAGAAAGAATCGAAGGGAGAAGGGTAGACGGGCTGAGCCAAGGGGGTCAAACCCGCATTCGTAAGGTGAGAGCTTCTCAGCATCTGGGTTAAGTTGTGGGAGTCAGAAAGACACAATGGCTAAGACTGTTGAAAGTAAGACAGTAATAAAAATTACCGAAGAAATCAAGTTCATTATCTTTCCTTGGATTTTCACCAAGACCGAGTGATTGGAAGTCACATATACTGGGTTAATACTAGAAAGACTATGAGCCTCATCAGTAGATGGATACGTAGAGGAAAAGTCAGACGACGTCTACAAAATGTCAATATCAGGCAGCGGCTTCAAAGCCGAAGTGGTGCTCTGATGTGAAGTGATATTGAATCTGGCGGAGGAGGCAGACGGCGAGAAAGGTTGAGCCAATAATAACGTGAAGGCCGTGGAAGCCTGTGGCTACAAAGAAAGTAGAGCCATAAACGCCGTCTGCGATTGTGAAAGGCGCTTCATAATATTCTAAGCCTTGAAGGAAGGTGAAATAAAAGCCTAGAAGGATGGTTAGGGTGAGGGAGTGAATGGTTTGTTTACGGTCTCCTTCTATAATGCTGTGGTGAGCTCATGTTACCGTAACCCCGGATGCCAGAAGAACTGCGGTGTTTAGGAGGGGAACTTCAAAAGGGTCTAAGGTAGTGATACCGGTGGGGGGTCAGCAGCCGCCAAGCTCAGGGGTTGGGGCGAGGCTAGCATGATAGAATGCTCAGAAAAAGCCCAGGAAGAAGAAGACTTCTGATGTAATGAATAAGATCATACCGTATCGGAGACCTTTTTGAACGGGAGGGGTGTGATGTCCTTGAAATGTTCCCTCACGAATAATGTCTCGTCATCACTGGTATATTGTGAGTAGGAGAAGTGTGGTCCCTGCTACTATAAGAACTACAGAGTGAAAGTGGAATCAGATTGCAAGGCCTGAGGTCATCAGGAGGGCGGCGACTGCGCCAGTTAGGGGCCAGGGGCTTGGGTCAACTATGTGGTATGCGTGTGCTTGGTGGGCCATTAGACGTTTTCTTGTAGGTAGAGGCTCATTAGAAGGACAAAGACATAAGCTTGAATCATAGCTACAGCTACTTCGAGGAGGGTGAGGAGGAATAAAACAATGGAGGTAAGAATTGCAACTGTAGGCATAATAGGGAGAAGAACAAAGGCAGCCGTGGCAATCAGTTGAATTAAAAGGTGGCCGGCGGTAAGATTGGCAGTGAGCCGAACCCCGAGGGCTAGAGGCCGAATAAATAGACTAATTGTCTCGATAATAATGAGGACGGGGATTAGGGGGACAGGCGTACCTTCTGGTAAGAGATGTCCTAGAGCTGCTGTGGGCTGATTTCGCATGCCAATAATTACAGTTGCTAATCACAAGGGGACAGCGAGACCCATATTAAGAGAGAGCTGGGTTGTGGGGGTAAAGGTGTATGGAAGGAGGCCGAGCATATTTAAGGTAATTAAAAATAACATAAGAGAAGTTAAGATTGTGGCTCATTTATGGCCGCCCACATTAAGTGGGAGAAGGAGTTGTTGTGTAAAACGGTTGATGAATCATCCTTGAAGCGTGAGAAGACGATTGTTTAGTCAGCGGGCTGTAGGGGTGGGAAACAGGATTCAGGGCAGGGTGAGGGCTAGGGCTATAAGGGGGATGCCTAGAAAAACGGGGCTTATAAATTGGTCAAAGAAGCTTAGTGTCATGGTCAGTTTCAGGATTCGGGGTTAGCTTTTTCAGCGCTTTGAACTGTGGGCTCATTAGAAAAGATATGTCCAAGGACTTTGGGTGGGATAACAGTGAGGAAAACCAGTCACGAGAAAACCAGGATGGCAAATCAGGGGGCGGGGTTGAGTTGAGGCATATCACTAAGGGTGGTTGGGGGTCACCAATCTTTAGCTTAAAAGGCTAACGCTTTCTCCCAGTTTAGCTTCTTAGTGAAGCGTCTTCAAGCATCATGGAGGATCAATTTTCAAAGTGTTTTAGAGGAACTGCTTCTACCACGATTGGCATAAAGCTGTGGTTAGCTCCGCAGATTTCTGAGCATTGCCCGTAGAATACGCCCGGGCGGGAGGCAATAAAGGCTGTTTGATTTAGTCGACCTGGGACTGCGTCTATTTTCACGCCTAGGGCGGGCACGGCTCAGGAGTGGAGAACGTCTTCTGCAGACACAAGGACTCGAATGGGTGATTCTACGGGGACGACCATTCGGTGGTCTGCTTCTAGAAGCCGAAATTGTCCAGGGATGAGGTCCTGTGTAGGAATTATATAGGAGTCAAAGCCTAGGTCTTCATAGTCAGTATATTCATAGCTTCAGTATCATTGATGGCCCATGGCTTTAATTGTTAGGTGGGGGTCATTAATTTCGTCTATTAGGTAAAGAATCCGGAGGGAGGGGAGGGCAATGAGAATTAAGATGACGGCAGGGAGAACAGTTCAGATGATTTCAATTTCTTGAGAGTCTAGAATATATTTGTTAGTTAGTTTTGTAGAAACTATGGCTACAATAATGTAGAAAACGAGGGTGCTAATTAGAAGGACAATTATTAAAGCATGGTCGTGGAAATGAAGGAGTTCTTCTATCACTGGGGAGGCCGCGTCTTGGAATCCTAGTTGAGAGGGATGTGCCATTATAGCCTAGGGCTCAAGACACGCGGGGCTCTAACCCACAGTTTTGCCTTGACAAAGCAATGTTATAACAAATTTAACTAGTGTCTTATGGAAGAAAGTGACAGAGCGGCTATGTGGTTGACTTGAAATCAGCAGATGGGGGTTCGACTCCTCCCTTTCTCGTTAGTTGGTTTGAACTTGGACAAATGCCGGCTCCTCGAATGTGTGGTAAGGAGGAGGGCAGCCATGAAGTCACTCCACATTTGTAGAGGTTAATTCAACAGACATAACTTCTCGTTTAGCGGCAAATGCTTCTCAAAGGATAAAGAGGAACATAATTACAGCCACTAGGGAAATTAGGGATCCAATAGAGGAAACGGTGTTTCAAAGGGTGTAGGCGTCTGGGTAGTCAGAGTACCGTCGTGGCATCCCTGCGAGGCCAAGGAAATGTTGGGGGAAGAAGGTTAAATTAACCCCTAGGAACATAATCCCAAAGTGGATTTTGGTTCAGGTGCTGTGAAGGGTATACCCTGAAAACAGAGGGAATCAGTGCACGAAAGCAGCAACAATTGCAAAGACAGCACCCATAGAGAGAACGTAATGGAAGTGGGCTACTACATAGTAGGTGTCATGGAGGACAATGTCCAGGGATGAGTTGGCTAGGACGATCCCAGTTAATCCGCCCACCGTGAACAGGAAAATAAAGCCCAGGGCCCAAAGGAGGGGTGTTTCTCATTTGATTGAGCCCCCATGAAGAGTGGCTAATCAGCTGAAGACTTTTACACCTGTGGGGATGGCAATGATTATTGTGGCGGAAGTAAAGTATGCTCGGGTGTCAACGTCCATCCCTACGGTAAACATATGATGAGCTCAGACAATGAAGCCGAGGAGGCCAATAGCCATCATAGCTCAGACCATGCCTATATACCCGAAGGGTTCTTTTTTACCTGAGTAGTAGGCAACAATGTGTGAAATCATTCCAAACCCGGGGAGAATTAGAATGTAAACTTCTGGGTGCCCGAAGAACCAGAATAAATGTTGATATAGAATGGGGTCCCCTCCCCCGGCAGGGTCAAAGAAAGTGGTGTTAAGATTTCGGTCTGTTAGAAGCATAGTAATTCCAGCAGCTAAAACTGGGAGGGAAAGGAGGAGAAGAACGGCCGTAATCAGGACGGCTCAGACGAATAAGGGGGTCTGGTACTGGGAAATGGCAGGGGGCTTCATATTAATGATGGTTGTAATAAAATTGATGGCCCCTAGAATAGAGGAGATCCCCGCAAGGTGAAGGGAGAAAATTGTTAGATCAACGGAAGCTCCGGCATGGGCCAGATTGCCAGCAAGCGGCGGATAAACTGTTCAGCCAGTTCCGGCTCCCGCTTCAACACCAGAAGAAGCTAAAAGGAGAAGGAAGGAGGGAGGTAAAAGTCAGAAACTTATATTATTTATGCGGGGAAAGGCCATATCGGGGGCTCCGATCATAAGGGGGATGAGCCAGTTACCAAACCCTCCAATCATGATTGGTATAACTATAAAAAAGATTATAACAAAAGCGTGCGCAGTGACGATAACATTATAAATCTGGTCATCCCCTAGAAGGGCACCAGGTTGGCTTAGCTCGGCTCGGATAAGGAGGCTTAAAGCCGTCCCTACTATTCCTGCCCAGGCCCCAAAGATTAGATAAAGGGTGCCAATGTCTTTGTGGTTGGTTGAGAAAAATCAGCGTGTAATTGCCACAGGTAAGATGGCCGAAGTAAGCGGTGGATTGTAGCCCCATATATAGAGGTTTAAGTCCTCTTCTTACCAAGCCCTGGGGTGTGACCACGTCAGATTGCAAACCTGAAGAAGTAGGCTTACCGCCTGCCGGGGCTTTCCCGCCCCGCCCCGGCGGCGGGGGAGATAGGTGAATGCTCGCTGGATAGAGCGCTTAGCTGTTAACTAAGAGTTTGTAGGATCAAGGCCTTCTCACCTAGAGAGGCTTTAGCTTAATTAAAGTGTCTGAGTTGCATTCAGAAGATGCGGGATAGAGTCCTGTAAGTCTTATCAGGGGCTGAGGGATTTTCACCCTCGCTTAGGGCTTTGAAGGCCCTTGGTCTAAATCCTATCCTAAGCCCCTAGCTTCAGGAAAATGCTGAGAGGAAGCAGGGGGTAATCGGAAGTAGGCCAAGGGCTCCGATCGTGGAGGCCGCCAGGAGGAGGGAGGATCAATTGGTTGAGAACCGTCAGGAGGGGGTTGCTCCAAGTGTATTAGGGGAAATAGTTAATGCTATAGCGTAGCAGATCCGTAGGTAGAAGAAAAGGCTAAGTAAAGCAGTTAGGGCTGCAAGAGTAGCAATTAAAGGGAGGCCTTGTTTGGTTATTTCTTGAAGAATAAGTCATTTAGGTATAAACCCCGAAAGAGGGGGCAGGCCTCCTAGGGAGAGAAGGGCAAGAGATGCCAGTGCGACTAGGGCAGGAGTTTTGGTTCAAGCAGTGGCCAAGGTATTTAGGCTAGAAGCTGCGCTTGCTTTCATAGTAAGGAAAGCGGAGGTTGTTATAATGATGTAAAGAGTAAGTCCAAGGAGTGCTAAAGAGGGGGAGATTTGTGAAACAATGATTATTCAGCCTAGATGAGCAATGGAGGAATAAGCTAGAATTTTACGTACTTGGGTTTGATTCATGCCTCCTCAGCCGCCGATAAGGGTGGAAGCAACGCCCATGCCAAGGACCAAGGAGGGGTTCAGTGCGGGGGTGATTTGGACAATAAGTGCGAATGGGGCTAATTTTTGTCATGTAGATAGAATGAGGCCTGTAGTAAGGCTGAGCCCTTGAATTACTTCAGGAAGTCAAAAATGAATAGGGGCTAGGCCCACTTTTAGGGCAAGAGCTATAAATGCCATTGTGGCTGACGCAGGGTGGGAGAGGTGAAGGATATCTCAGGACCCTGTTAGTCAGGCATTTGTAGTACTGGCAAACATAATTGTGGCCGCGGCCGCGGCCTGTGTAATAAAATATTTAGCTGCGGCTTCTACTGAGCGTGGGGAGTGTTTTTGAGTTATTAGGGGGATGATGGCTAGGGTATTAATTTCTAGGCCCATTCAGGCAAGGAGTCAGTGGGAGCTAGAAAAGGTGAGGGCGGTCCCCAGCCCGAGGGCTGAAATAAGCAAAGATGTGACGTAAGGATTCATGTGTTAGTAAAGGAGGGGGTTTCACCGTCATTCTTGGGGTATGGGCCCAAAAGCTTGTTTAGCTGACTTTACTAGAAAGTGGTGTAGTGGGAGCACCAGGAGTTTTGATCTCCTGAGGATGGGTTCGAACCCCTTCTTTCTAAGGAATTAAAGGGGCTTTAACCCTTATAAGTCACCCTATCAAGGTGGTCCTTAAACATTCAGGCATAATTCCGGGCTAGACCTGGGGTGGCAGTCCGGCGAATGCGATGGGGAGGGCCAAATGTCATAGAACGAGAGCCAGGGTTAGAGGGAGGAAGTTTTTTCACACGAGATGTATTAGCTGGTCATATCGGAACCGGGGGTATGAGGCACGAACCCAAAGGAAAACTACAGAAAGAAGTGCAGCTTTAGTTATTAGGTTACAAGCGGTTAGCTCAGGGAAGGAGGGGATGTGGGAGGCTCCCAGGAACAGGATTGTAGAGAGTGTATTCATAAGAAGAATGTTAGCATATTCCGCTAAGAAAAAGAGGGCAAAGGGTCCCCCTGCGTATTCGACGTTAAACCCAGAGACCAGTTCCGACTCGCCTTCTGTTAGGTCAAAGGGGGCCCGGTTGGTTTCGGCAAGAGTTGAAATATACCACATTGCCGCGAGGGGCCATGCTGGGATTAGTAGTCAAATGCTCTCTTGGGTAACGTTAAAGGTCTGAAGTGTAAAGCCCCCGGAAAAAATAATAATACTTAAGAGGATTAGTCCTAAGCTAACTTCGTACGAAATTGTCTGGGCGACTGCTCGTAGGGCCCCAATGAGGGCATATTTTGAATTTGAGGCCCAGCCTGAGCCAAGAATGGAGTAGACAGCTAAACTAGATAATGCTAGAACAAATAGAATGCCTAGATTTAGGTCCGTGACGGGGTACGGGATAGGTATGGGGGCCCAAAGGGTGAGGGCAAGTGTCAGGGCTAGTATGGGGGTAGCGAGGAATAGGAAGGGGGAGGAGGTGGAAGGTCGAACAGGTTCTTTAATAAAAAGTTTCACCCCGTCAGCAATTGGTTGGAGGAGGCCGTAGGGCCCTACGATGTTTGGACCTTTTCGGAGTTGTATATACCCAAGAACTTTTCGTTCTAAGAGGGTAAGGAAGGCAACAGCAAGAAGTACTGGGACAATGTAGGCGAGGGGGTTAATAATGTGGGTTAGGAGGGTTGTGATCATAGCCGGGGAGAGGATTTGAACCTCTGATGAAAGGGCTTAGACCTTTAGCACTTTCCAGACTTTGCTACCTCGGGCCAGCACATGGAAATTTACTTTCCAGATCCTGCCACACTAGGATGTCATACTCTTTGACATACCTGGGTATGCCCTCTTTTCTGTTTTAGTTGCCTTCAGCAGGTGAGGGTGGGGCGTGCCTTGAGCATGGGCCTCTTCTCTCCGGTCCTTTCGTACTGGGGAAGATCATTTCATAGATAGAAACTGACCTGGATTGCTCCGGTCTGAACTCAGATCACGTAGGACTTTAATCGTTGAACAAACGAACCCTTATTAGCGGCTGCACCAATAGGATGTCCTGATCCAACATCGAGGTCGTAAACCCCCTCGTCGATAGGGACTCTGGGAGAGGATTGCGCTGTTATCCCTAGGGTAACTTGTTCCGTTAATCGGCATGTGCCGGATCATTTTGGTCAGAATTTCTGTTGCTTGGAGCTGCAGCTCTTAGTTGTGAGGTTAGTAACCTCGGTCCACATGGAGGCTCTTTTATCCTCCGCGGTCGCCCCAACCGAAGACAGGAGAGACAGGAGTCACAATGTTTTTTCCCTTTTGGGGGGAAATTTAACGTGGGCTGTCTAGTGTCTAAAGCTCCATAGGGTCTTCTCGTCTTATGTAAGTATCCCCGCTTCTGCACGGGGAGATCAATTTCATTGACCGGGGGGAGGAGACAGCTAAGCCCTCGTCTAGCCATTCATACAGGTCTTCATTTAAAGGACAAGTGATTGCGCTACCTTCGCACGGTTAAAATACCGCGGCCGTTTAACCCAGGGTCACCGGGCAGGCGGGACCTCTTATGTTTAGTTTACAAGAGGCGATGTTTTTGGTAAACAGGCGAGGCTTGTGTTTGCCGAGTTCCTTCTCCCCCTTTTAGTCTTTCCTTGAGGCACTCCTGTGTGGGATTAACGATTATGTTTTTGGGTCTTTCTTGTTTATATTGGAGTCCAAAATACCCTCTGGGTTTGGGTTCGTTATTTGTCGGCGGAGGGTCCGGTCCAACTTACACATGTGCAAGGAGAGAGGGTGTCCTCTCTTATTACTCATTCTAGCAGGGTCACTCCCATGGGGGCATGGGGCGGTTTAGTAAAATTAGGGGTGGGGAGAGGTTATCAGAATAAGAGGTTTGTGCTGTCTGAGCTTTAACGCTTTCTAATCAGGTGGCTGCCCTTAAGCCCACTGAAACAGTTTACCTTAAAAATTATGATCCTTGACCGCCTTATAAGGTTGTGTCCTGGTTCAAAGGAGCTGTACCTCCTTTGACTAACTCCTCTGGTTTCTCTTTAACATCAGAAGAAGAATCTTAAGGATTTGAGAAGCCGGAGGGCTGAACTCCTATTCATTTCCTAAACAACCAGCTATAACTAGACTCGATAGGTATTTCACTTCTACTCGGAGCTCTCTCCACTCTTTTGCAACAGAGACGGATAGGCCCTATAATAGGCTGTCTCGGAGTAGCTCGTCCAGTTTCGGGGGCTCAAACTGAAGTTCTCTTTGCTTGAGTATTCTGGCTAGATCATGATGCAAAAGGTACAAGTTTTAATCTTTGCTTTGCGGTGCTTATATGGGTTGTTTCATTTCTTTTTCAGCTTTCCCTTGCGGTACTTTCTCTGTTGCTCAAATTTGTCCTTTTCTGTCGCCCGTACTAAGGTGGAAAAATGATTTGTTCATAAGTTTTTAGGTTATGAGGGGTTATTTATATTGTAAAATTAATCCAGGTGTTTGGCTAGCTAATTGGCTCAGGGCGACCCGATTTGCACGGATGTCTTCTCGGAGTAAGGGAGATGCTGTTCTGTTTAGCTACGCCCCGGTTGTCCCAAGTGCACCTTCCGGTACACTTACCATGTTACGACTTGCCTCCCCTTTGTTCGGTTATCTTGTTAAGAACCAAATTGAATGAACTTGGAGAGAGTGACGGGCGGTATGTGCGCGCCTCAGAGCCGGCTTCAGGAGAACTCTCTATTTCCCCCTTACTGCTAAATCCACCTTCAGGGGTCGGTTTCACGGCCCCATTCGTAGTAACCTGTTGTAGGTAATGTAGCCCATTTCTTCCCACCTCATACGCTGCACCTTGACCTGACGTTCTGGGTTTTGCCCATTTTGCTCACTTTAAGTCCTTCACAGGGTGAGCTGACGACGGCGGTATATAGGCGGGTCTAACAAGGGGTGGTGAGGTTGAACGGGGATTATCGATTCAAGAACAGGCTCCTCTAGGTGGGTGTGAGGCACCGCCAAGTCCTTTGGGTTTTAAGCTAACGCTTGTAGTTCCCTGGCGGATATTAGGGGTAAGTTAATATCAAAGTTTATGGCTAAGCATAGTGGGGTATCTAATCCCAGTTTGTATCTTAGTTGTCGTGGGTTCAGGTGTATTAAAGCCACTTTCGTAGTGGGGCTTCGTACCCTCAGAAGCGTATAACAGCCTAGAGGGTGTTCGGCTTTAGTTTATTATTTCCCTAACCACTCTTTACGCCGGTAACTTTCAACTTGGGCCACTCGTATAACCGCGGTGGCTGGCACGAGATTAACCGGCCCTAGAAACCGTAACCTAGTCAAGCTTTCGCTTATTGCTTAATGTCTATCACTGCTGAATACCCTTGGGGGTGTGGCTAAACAAGGCGTCCTGGGCTGCTTAATGCGTGCCTGATACCAGCTCCTTGTCCCCGGGCAGGGGATGAAGGGCATTCTCACGGGGGTGCGGAGACTTGCATGTATAAATTTGGTTTGAGCTGAAGGTAAAGTCAGGACCAAGCCTTTGTGCTTGCGGGGTTTTTCAACGCCCATCTAAACATCTTCAGTGTTTTACTTTGATTAAGCTACGCTAGC